GTGTAAGTTTGTTGCATAGTTGGTGGATGGTTTGTTGTTGTGGTTTGTATTTTTGTTTGGTTTTTAAATGGTAGGTAGTTTGGGGTTGATTAATGTTTAAGGGTTCGATGATAGTTGGGTGTTAGTTTCGATAGCTGGAAATGTAGAGCAAGGTTAATTTAAAATATGTTGATGGTAAATGGTTTGGACAATGTAGGAGCATGTGGTTTAGTTGTTTGGTGAAAAAAAAATAAAAATCAAGATAAAAAAAAAACGATGCGTAAAATGATGCGCAAAATTAGGTTTTAATGATTTTTCCTAGTAAGTGAAAAAATAATTAATATGTCCGGCAACCATTACACTATTTATTGTCTAGAGGTAGGTAGCGCGCCGACCATGAATGGGGTCAAAGTGCATCAGTGTCAAGTTTGCGACGACCTTATCCGTCAGACCATGACATTCTGGGTGTTAGGGGATTCATATGCTCGACGGTCATGTGATGGACATGTCAAGAGGAAGATAACACCTGCTCTGCACTTGAGGGGCTTATTGAAGAGACGCTAAAAAAAACCAAGTGTAGGAGGTCGGTATGCCGCGGTAAAGAGAGTAGGGAGGAGTATTCAACCGACCACTTGTACCTGTGGGGTGCAATTGAGACGGAGTAAAGCGAGACGTGTTCCTGAAATTACAACCAATAGCGCAAAAGAGCAAGTGTAGGCGATGTATGCGCCTGAGGGCAATAACTAAGGGTATAACTGACGTTGAGTAGCTCGGTTCTCGTGAGAAGCGCGATCAATAGATAACCATGTTCTCTGGCTTGGGTGTGCTTGAAAGCTGTTGTCTCAAGGATTTACCTAGGAGGTGGGCGAATTCTGTAGACTAGGGGAATTCAAAGGTGTACTGGGACATTCCTCGTTTGTTGGTGGGTGTTGTGCATAGTAGGTGAAGTTCTGGATGTATGGGTAACGCTTGCGGGTTGACCTTAGGTAGGAACACTTGGGCTATATGGTACCTGAAGCAAGGATGTGCCTGGTGGGTATACTGTCCAAATACCATCTGTTTTGGAGATAATGTTTGGGTTTCTTATGGAAGAGCATTACATATACTATGGATTATCCTACATTACATGGGATGTTTGATGGGGTAAAGAATGTGATGCATTACTATACATACCCTTAAAGCAAGAGAAAAACCGCTGGGGGGGGTAAGGGGGGGGGTAAGGAAAGGACAGATTTAGGTGTTCCTGTAGTTAAATTTTATAACGGCGGCTTTTCAGGTCGTAGGTCTCGGAGAGAAACCGAGTAGGAATTTATGATGTTATTTGTTTTGTTTTTGGGGTTATGTTTTGTTTTGGGGGGGTTAGCTGTTGCGTCTAACCCGTCCCCTTATTATGGGGTGTTGGGGTTAGTTGTGGCGGCGGTTGCGGGGTGTGGTTGGTTGGTTAGTTTGGGGGTTTCTTTTGTTTCTTTGGTACTTGTTATGGTTTATTTGGGGGGGATGTTGGTGGTGTTTGTTTATTCGGTGTCGTTGGCAGCAGATCCTTATCCTGAGGCTTGGGATAGTTGAGGTGTTGTTGGTTATGGTTTTGGGATGGGGTTGGTTGTGGTGGTGGGGCTTGTTATGGGCGGTGTGTTGGAGTTGCTGGTGGATGAGGGTACAGTGAACAGTGGGGGTTTGGTGTCGGTTCGGTCGGATTTTAGTGGGGTGGCTGTGTTGTATTCGGAGGGGGCGGGGTTGCTTTTGATTGGAGGGTGAGGGCTGCTGTTGACTTTGTTTGTGGTGTTGGAGCTTGTTCGGGGGTTGTCTCGGGGGGCGATTCGGGCTGTTTAGTGGTAGGGTCAGGAAGTAGTTTAGTTGAAAATGCCGGCTTTGGGAGTTGGAGAGGAGGGTTTGAGTCCTTTCTTCCTGATGTGCTTGGTGGGTAACTCTAAGAAGGGGTTTAGTCTTCAATCTTTGGCTTACAAGACCAATGTTTTTATAAACTATTAGAGTTGATTAGAGTTTGAGTAGTTTGTTCTCTAGGATGGCCGCGAGGGGGAATAGGATGAGGATGATTGTGAAGTATGAGAGTGAGGCTAGTTGGCCAATAATGATGAAGGGGTGTTCTACTGGCTGGCTGCCGACTCAAGTTAGGATGAGGATATTAGCTACTAGGGCTCAGAATAGGATTTGTGATAGGGGTCGGAAAGTTATGGATCGTAGTTTTGATGTGTGTAGTAGGGGGACGAGGAATAGGACTAGGATAGAGGCGGCCAAGGCTAGTACGCCTCCAAGTTTGTTTGGGATGGATCGGAGGATAGCGTAGGCGAATAGGAAGTATCATTCGGGTTTGATGTGTGGAGGGGTGACAAGGGGGTTGGTTGGAGTGAAGTTTTCTGGGTCTCCTAGGAGGTTGGGGGAGAAGAGAGCTAGTGAGACTAGCACAGAGAGTAGTAGTACGAATCCTAGGGCGTCTTTGATAGTGTAGTATGGGTGGAAGGGGATTTTGTCGCAATCTGAAGGGATGCCTAGTGGGTTGTTTGAGCCTGTTTCATGTAGGAAGGTGAGGTGGACGGGAGTGATTCCTACGATGATGAAGGGGAGGAGGAAGTGGAGGGCAAAGAATCGGGTTAGTGTGGGGTTGTCGACGGAGAACCCGCCTCAAGCCCATTCTACTAGTGTTTGTCCGATGTAGGGAATGGCTGAGAATAGGTTTGTGATTACGGTGGCCCCTCAAAATGATATTTGGCCTCATGGTAGGACGTAGCCTACGAAGGCGGTTGCTATGAGGGCTAGGAGTAGGACTACTCCAATGTTTCAGGTTTCCATGTACAGGTATGAGCCGTAATATAATCCTCGGCCAATGTGGAGGTAGATGCAAATGAAGAAGAAGGAGGCTCCGTTTGCATGGAGGTTGCGAATGAGTCAGCCGAATTGTACGTCTCGGCATATGTGGGCAACGGAGGAGAAGGCTAGGTTGGTGTCTGCTGTGTAGTGTATGGCTAGTAGGAGGCCTGTGATGATTTGGGTGATTAGGCAGACTCCTAGTAGGGATCCGAAGTTTCATCATGTTGAGATGTTTGATGGTGCTGGGAGGTCGATTAAGGCGTCATTGATGATTTTGAGGATTCGGTGGTTTTTACGAAGGTTGAGGGCCATTGGTTGTTTCTGTATGTGGATATGAGGATGATGATGATGGATAGGGCGAATGATCCTAAGTAGGTTTTGATTAGGCCTGAGTGGAAGGAGGTGGCGGTTTTAGTTGCTATTAGTTGTAGGTTGGCCAGTCCTTCTGGGCATAGTATTTTGTATCAGGAGAGGTCGATTAGATGGGATGCGATGTTTTGTCCTCCTTTGAGGAAGTTGGTCATGCTTAGGCGGTGGATTAGGGGGTTATAGTATCCTAGGGATGTTGAGAAGTTTGAGAAGGTGTTTTGTTTTGTGAGGATAAGTGTTTGGGTTATTTTTGAAATTTCTAGGGCAAGGGCGATGCCTAAGGCTGTTACGATCAGGGCTGTTATTTTAATGGAGAGTGGTATGGTTATTGGAGGGGTTTTCGTAGGGATGACGAAAGAGGAGATGAAAAATCCTGCTAGGATGCTCCCTAGTGCAAGGCGGGTAATGGGGGAGGTTACTGCTGGGTTGTTTTCATTTACTGGGGCTAAGGGGGGAATTCGGACGAAGCCGGTTTGTACTAGTACGGTTATGCGTGTTGTATATACTGCGGTGAATGATGTGGCTAGGAGGGTTAGGAGTAGGGCTCAGGCGTTTAGGTAGGATGTATTTAGGCTTTCGATGATCTGGTCTTTTGAATAAAATCCTGCCAGGAATGGGGTTCCTATTAGGGCTAGGTTGCCGATGGTGAGGCATGCGGTGGTTGTGGGGAGTATTTTTTGGAGTCCGCCTATTTTTCGGATGTCCTGTTCTCCGTTTAGGCTGTGGATGATGGACCCTGAGCAGAGGAATAGTATGGCTTTGAAAAATGCATGGGTTGAGATATGGAAGAAGGCTAGTTCTGGTAGGTTTAGTCCGATTGTAACTATTATTAGTCCGAGTTGGCTTGAAGTGGAGAAGGCGATAATTTTTTTGATGTCGTTTTGGGTGAGGGCGCATGTGGCTGCAAATAGTGTGGATAAAGCTCCTAGGCAGAGGCATAGGGTTAGGGCGGTTTGGTTGTTGTTGAATAGGGAGTGGGTTCGGATGAGTAGGAAGATTCCGGCTACTACTATTGTACTAGAGTGAAGTAGGGCGGACACGGGGGTTGGCCCTTCTATCGCGGCTGGTAGTCACGGGTGGAGGCTGAATTGGGCTGACTTTCCGGTAGCGGCCAGGATGAGACCTAGTAGGGGTAGTGTTGGAGTTTGGGATGGGGAGGCAAGTTGTTGAATTTCTCAGGTGTTTGTGGTAGAGGCCAGTCACGCTATGCAGAGGATAAGTCCGATGTCTCCGACTCGGTTGTAGAGCACGGCTTGGAGGGCGGCGGTGTTGGCTTCAGCTCGGCCGTGTCATCAGCTGATTAGGAGGAAGGATATGATTCCGACCCCTTCTCAGCCAATGAATAGGACGAATAGGTTGTTGGCGACGATTAGAATGAGTATGGCGATTAAGAAGAAAAGCAGGTAGGTGAAGAATTTTGTAATGTGTGGGTCTGAGGCTATGTATCATGTTGCAAATTGTAGGATGGATCATGATACGAATAGTGCGATGGGGAAAAAGGTGAGGGAGTAGAAGTCTATTTTTAGGCTGATAGGGATTTTGAAGGTTATGATGAATTTTCATTCTCATAGGGAGGTGAGGCTTTCTGTGCCTGAGTGGAGGTAGATTGTCATGGGGATCAGGCTGATTAGGAAGGAAGTTTTGACTGTGTTTGTGATTGTGTCGGGGGTGTTTTTGAGGTTGTTGGATAGAAGGGGGAATAGGATGGGAGTGGAGAGTGTTGCCAGGGTTAGGAGTATGAGCGTGTTCAGGACTAGTGATAGGTCCATTACTTTCACTTGGATTTGCACCAAGATGAGTGGCTCCTAAGACCATTGGATTACTGTTATCCTTTGAAAGTAAGGAGACTGAGGTTTTATGCTCAGAGGCAAGAGTTAGCAGTTCTCGTTGGTTATACCTCTCCTCGGCAGGTAAGAAGAGTTTAACTTCTGTTTTTAGAGTCACGGTCTAATGTTTTGGTTTAAACTATACCTGCATATGGGGATGCCTGAGATTAGCTCGGGTTTTAGGATCAGGAGCATCATGGGGATCATGTGTAGAGCCATGAGGAGGTGTTCTCGTGTGGAGGAGTTTTGGATGGATGTAATGTGGGATGGGAGGGTGCCGCGTTGTGTTATTGTTAATATGTACAGGGTATAGGAGGCAGTAAGTAGGATTGCGGCTCCTGTTAGGATGAGTGTGAAAGCGGATCAGTTGAAAAGTGCGATTACAATGGTTAGTTCTGCCATGAGGTTTGTTGTTGGGGGGAGGGCTATGTTTGTTAGGTTGGCTAGCAGTCATCAGGTGGCTATAAGTGGCAGTAGGGGTTGGAGTCCTCGTGTGAGCAGGAGGATTCGGCTGTGAGTTCGTTCATAGTTGGTGTTGGCTAAGCAGAATAGTATTGAGGATGTTAATCCATGTGAGATTATTAGGATTATTGCTCCTGAGAATGCTCATTGGGTTTGGATCATGGTTGCGGCTACAACTAGTCCTATGTGGCTGACGGATGAGTAGGCAATTAGTGATTTTAGGTCAATTTGGCGTAGGCAGATGGCGCTGGTTATTAGTGCTCCTCATAGGGCCAGGGTAATGAAGGGGTAGTGTAGGTTGTTTGATGATGGGTTTACTAGGATTGTGACTCGTATGATACCATAGCCCCCTAGTTTTAGTAGGAGGGCGGCGAGTAGTATGGAGCCGGCAATGGGTGCTTCTACATGGGCTTTGGGGAGTCAGAGGTGTAGACCGTATAAGGGGGCTTTGACTATGAATGCGAGTAAGAGGGCTAGGCTTGCTATTAGGCCGGATCAGGAGGAGTTTAAAGTAGGGTGTGAGAGTTTAAGTATCGGGAGGTATAGGGTGCCGATTTGGTTATGTAGGTGGAGGATAGCGATTAATAGTGGTAGGGAGCTGGCGAGTGTGTAGAATAGAAGGTAGATGCCAGCGTTTAGTCGTTCTGGTTGGTTGCCTCATCGTGTGATGAGGATAAGGGTGGGGATGAGGGTGGCTTCGAATGCAATGTAGAAGAGCATGAGCTCTGAGGCTGAGAAGGCAACTAGAATGAATAGTTGAGCTAGGATTACTGTTGAGGCGAAGATTCGTTTACGGCTGGCCGGCTCTGGTTCTAGGTGGTTTTGGCTTGCTATGATCATGAGGGGGAGGAGTCAGCATGAGAGGACGAGCAGGGGGGAGGAGATTTGGTCGATGGATGTTCAGGGAGTTAAGCCTTTGTTTGGGTAGTAGGTTGGTGTGAGTCATTGGAGGCTGATGGAGGCAATTAATAGGCTGTATAATGTAATGTTAGTTCATAGGTGTTTGCGTGGGGAGAGGAGGGCTAGGGGGAGGAGCATTGCAGTTGGGGTGATGATTTTTAGCATTGTAGTAGGTTGAAGTTGTGCAGGTGGTCGGACCCGTGGGTTCGGGTTGAAGCTACTAGGAGGGCCAGGCCTGTGCCTGCTTCGCAGGCGGAGAATGTTAGCATGAAGATGGGTAAGATGGTGGAGGTTGATGATTGGGTCTGGATGGGCCATATGGCTAGGGCAACGTATATGGACAGTATTATGCTTTCCAGACATAGTAGGGCTGAGATTAGGTGGGTACGGTGGAAGGCTAGGCCTAGGCTGCTTAGGGTGAAGGCGGAGTAGAAGCTTAGGTGAAGGTAGGACATAAAGAAAGTTATAGGGTGGGAGCTATAATCTGTTGAGTCGAAATCAACTGTCTTGGTTAGACTAACTTTCTGTTATTCTGCTCATTCTAGTCCGCCTTGAATTCATTCGTACACTAGGCCCAGGGTAAGGAGGGAGATGAGGGTGGAGGCTCAGGTTAGGGTGGTGGTAGGGGATTGTAGTTGGGTGGCTCATGGAAGTGGTAGGAGTAGGGCGATTTCTAGGTCGAACAGAAGGAAGAGGATGGCTACTAGGAAAAAGCGGATTGAAAAGGGAAGTCGGGCGGATCCTAGTGGGTCGAATCCACATTCGTATGGGGATAGTTTCTCTGAGTCTGGGTTTATTTGGGCGAGTCAAAAGTTTAATGTGGTTAAGAGGATGCTTAGGGCGAGTGATAGGGTCAGTATGAATAGGATTATGTTTATTACTCTTCTCTGGGTTTAAACCAGATTTTAAGGATTGGAAGTCGATTGTAATTAATATACTAGAAGAGTAAGATCCTCATCAGTAGATTGAGATGTAGAGGAATAGTCATACGACGTCTACGAAGTGTCAGTATCAGGCAGCTGCCTCGAATCCGAAGTGGTGGTTTGATGTGAAGTGGTATTTAATTAGGCGTAGGAGGCATACTAGTAGGAATGTAGAGCCAATGATTACGTGTAGGCCGTGGAATCCGGTGGCAACGAAGAATGTTGAGCCGTAGACTCCGTCAGCGATGGAGAATGGTGCTTCATAGTATTCTATGGCTTGTAGGGCGGTGAAGTAGAATCCTAGTAGGACTGTTAGGGAGAGGGCTTGGATTGCTTGTTTTCGGTTAGCCTCTGTGATGCTGTGATGGGCTCATGTGACGGTAACCCCTGAGGCTAGGAGGATGGCGGTATTTAGGAGTGGGACTTCTATGGGGTTGAGGGGCTTAATTCCTACGGGTGGTCATTGTCCTCCTAGTTCGGGTGTGGGGGCTAGGCTTGAGTGGAAGAAGGCTCAGAAAAAGCCCAGGAAGAAGAAGGCTTCTGATGTGATGAATAAGGCTATTCCGTAGCGCAGTCCTTTTTGTACGGTAGGGGTGTGGTGGCCTTGGAATGTGCTTTCTCGTACGATATCTCGTCATCATTGGAATATGACAAGGGCAGTTGAGATTAGGCCTAGGATTAGGAGTCGAGGGGAGTTGAAGTGGAATCATATTGTTAGTCCTGAGGTAGTGAGCAGGGCAGATGCTGCTCCCAGGATGGGTCATGGGCTGGGGTCAACTATGTGGTAGGAGTGTGCTTGGTGTGCCATTGGGATTAGATATTTTCTTGTAGGTAGAGACTTAGTAGGAGGACGAAGACGTAAGCTTGGATTATTGCTACGGCCACTTCTAAGATGGTTAGTAGGAATAAAACCAGAAAGGTTAGTAGTGAGACTACTGGTATTGTCGAGAATAGGGCTGTTGTGGCTGTGGAGATGAGTTGGATGAGTAGATGTCCTGCTGTCAGGTTGGCTGTTAGGCGTACGCCGAGGGCTAATGGGCGGATGAGCAAGCTTGTTGTTTCGATTAGGATGAGGGCTGGGATTAGTGGGGTGGGGGTGCCTTCTGGCAGGAGGTGGGCTAGTGAGGCGGAGGGTTGGTTTCGTAGTCCTGTTAGTAGGGTGGCAAGTCATAGGGGGAAGGCCAGGGCTAGGTTTATGGATAGTTGGGTGGTTGGGGTAAATGTGTAGGGTAATAAGCCTAGGAGGTTAATGAGTAGGAGAAAGATCATTAGGGATGTTAGGATTAGGGCTCATTTGTGTCCTTTTTTGTCTAGGGGTATTATTAGTTGTTTTGTGATTAGGTTGACGAATCACAGTTGGAGGGTTGAAAGTCGGTTGGTGATTCATCGGTTGTCTAGGGATGGTAGAAGAAGGGCTGGGAATGTTATTGAGATGAGGATTAGTGGAATTCCTAGGAATGATGGGCTTGAAAATTGGTCGAAGAAACTTACGTTCATGGTCAGGTTCAAGGGGTGGTGCTTGGGGTGATGGGAGGTTTGTTAGAAGGGGGATTTATTGATACGAATGAGAGGAGTTTGGGCTGGATGATTAGGGAGAAGGTAAGTCATGAAGTGAGCATGATAAAAAATCATGGACCTGGGTTTAGTTGAGGCATATCATTAAGGAGGGGGGGTCCCTCTTTCTTTAGCTTAAAAGGCTAATGCTGGTTCATAGCTTCTTAATGATTAGGATGATATTATAGTGGATCAGCTTTCAAAGTTGGCGAGTGGGGTGGATTCCACTACGATTGGCATAAAGCTGTGGTTGGCTCCGCAGATTTCTGAGCACTGTCCGTAGTAGACACCCGGTCGGGAGGCAAGGAAGGAGATCTGGTTGAGGCGTCCTGGGATTGCATCGGTTTTTACACCTAGGCTGGGGACGGCTCATGAGTGGATGACATCGTCAGCGGTGACGATGACTCGAATGGTGGAGTTTATGGGAACGATAACGCGGTGGTCGACTTCTAGTAGGCGGAAGTGGCCTAGGGGAAGGTCTGCTGTTGGAATTATGTAGGAGTCGTATGTTAGCTCTTTAAGGTCAGTGTATTCGTAGGTTCAATATCATTGGTGGCCGATGGCTTTTAGGGTTAGGTCAGGTTCGTTAATTTCGTCTATTATGTAGAGGATTCGTAGGGATGGTAGGGCTAGGGTAACTAGGACTATGGCGGGAAGGATTGTTCAGACGAGCTCGATTACTTGCGCGTCGACTGTGTTGGATGACAGTTTTTCTGTAAGTGTGTGGGTTAGTAGATAGAGGACTAGACTGCAGATTGCTAGTGCGACTATTAGGGCGTGGTCGTGGAATCCTATTAGTTCTTCTATGATTGGGGAGGAGGCGTCTTGGAAGTTAAGTTGTGAGTGGTTGGCCATATTTGGGTGGAGATGTGCAAGGTTTTCACTTGCAATTTAGTCTTGACAAGGCTATGTAATTGTTTTACTAACATCTCTATGAGAAAGAAGCATAAGTGGTCTATGCGGTTGGCTTGAAACCAACATATGGGGGTTCGATTCCTTCCTTTCTTGGACTTGGACGAAGGGGGGTTCTTCAAAGGTGTGGAATGGGGGTGGGCAGCCGTGGATTCATTCAACGTTTGTGCTTGTTAGTGCTGGTTGTAGTACTTTACGTTTTGATGCAAAGGCTTCTCAGATGATGAAGACTAGTATGATTACGGCTGTTAGGGAGATGAGTGATCCTACTGAGGAAATAGTGTTTCATAGTGTGTAGGCGTCTGGGTAGTCTGAGTATCGTCGTGGCATGCCTGCTAGACCTAGGAAGTGTTGGGGGAAGAATGTTAGGTTTACACCTACGAATATTACGCCGAAGTGTGTTTTAGCCCATGTTGAGTGGAGTGTGTACCCCGTGAACAGTGGGAATCAGTGAGTAAATCCTGCTAGAATGGCAAAGACCGCTCCCATGGACAGTACGTAGTGGAAGTGTGCTACTACATAGTAGGTGTCGTGTAGGGCGATGTCTAGTGAGGAGTTTGCTAGAATAATTCCTGTTAGGCCTCCGATGGTAAACAGGAAGATGAAGCCTAGGGCTCACAGTATTGGGGGGTCCCATTTGATTGTGCCTCCGTGGAGTGTGGCTAGTCAGCTGAATACTTTGATTCCGGTTGGGATGGCAATGATTATAGTGGCGGATGTGAAGTATGCGCGAGTGTCAACGTCCATTCCTACTGTGAATATGTGGTGGGCTCAGACGATGAAGCCTAAGAACCCAATGGACAGCATGGCTCATACTATTCCTATGTAGCCGAATGGCTCTTTTTTGCCTGCGTAGTATGTCACTACGTGGGAGATGATTCCGAATCCTGGGAGGATTAGGATATAGACTTCTGGGTGGCCGAAGAATCAGAAGAGATGTTGGTATAGGACGGGGTCTCCTCCTCCTGCGGGGTCAAAGAATGTAGTGTTGAGGTTGCGGTCTGTTAGTAGCATTGTAATCCCTGCGGCAAGAACTGGTAGGGATAGGAGTAGGAGTACTGCGGTGATTAGGACTGATCAGACGAATAGGGGAGTTTGGTATTGAGAGAGGGCGGGAGGTTTTATGTTGATTGCTGTTGTGATGAAGTTAATTGCTCCTAGGATTGAAGAGATACCGGCCAGATGTAGGGAGAAAATTGCAAGGTCGACTGAGGCTCCGGCATGGGCCAGGTTGCCGGCTAGTGGTGGGTACACTGTTCAACCTGTTCCGACACCTGCCTCGACAGTAGAGGATGCTAGGAGGAGGAGGAAGGATGGGGGGAGCAGTCAGAAGCTTATGTTGTTTATTCGTGGGAACGCCATGTCTGGGGCTCCAATTATTAGGGGGACTAATCAGTTTCCGAACCCTCCAATTATAATTGGCATGACTATGAAGAAGATTATTACGAAAGCATGGGTCGTGACAGCTACGTTGTAGACTTGGTCGTCTCCCAGAAGGGCTCCAGGTTGGCCTAGTTCTGCTCGGATGAGGAGGCTTAGGGCGGTACCCACTATTCCGGCTCATGCGCCGAAAATTAGGTATAGGGTCCCGATGTCTTTGTGGTTGGTTGAGAATAATCATCGGTTAACGAAAGTCACAGGTAAGATGGCTGAGTGTGTAAGCGTTAGGCTGTAGTCCTTTTTACAGAGGTTCAATTCCTCTTCTTATCGGCTCTGTAGTGAAATTCATAGTGAGTTGCAAGCTCATTGATGTGCATTAGTTGTGTACCGGGGCCTTAGGCAGAAGCCTGAGGGTTGGGGCATATAGCTGTTAACTATACTTTCATGGGATCGAAGCCCATCTGCCTAGTGGGTTGGGAGGTCCTAGCTTAATTAAAGCACCTGAGTTGCATTTAGGGGATGCAGGGTAGTAGCCTGCGGACTTTAGCAGAAACTAAGAGGGTCTAACTCTTGTTTAAGGCTTTGAAGGCCTTCGGTTTAGGTAATCCTAAGTTTCTTAGACAATGGTAAGGATTATAGGGGAGATGGGAAGGAGTGTGACTGTTATGGTAGTTAAGATGGCAATTATGATGCTGGTTGGCTTGTTAGTGCATCATTGCTTCATGTGGTTTGTAGTGTGCGGAGGGAGTGTGATGGCTGTGCAGTATGCGAGTCGTAGGTAGAAGAACAGGCTTAGTAAGGAGAAGATAAGTGTGGCTACTGGGGCTATGTCTTGTTTGGTTGGTTCTTGGATGATAAGTCATTTAGGTAGGAATCCTGTTAGAGGGGGGAGTCCTGCGAGGGAGAGTAGGGCTAACAGTAGCATCGCGCTTAAGGGTGGGGTTTTAGTTCATGCAGTTATTAGTGTAGAGAGTTTTAAGACTTTGATTGTGTTGAGGGTGAGGAAAATGGCGGCAGTTATTATGGCGTACAGGTAGAAGTTGAGTAAGGTGAGTTTGGGGTTGTAGATGATGATGACTGCCATTCAACCCAGGTGGGAGATAGAGGAGAAGGCCAGGATTTTTCGGATTTGTGTTTGGTTGAGGCCTATTCATCCCCCCAGTGCGGTTGAAAGGATGGCCAGAGTGGTTAAGAGGGTGGGGTTTAGTGAGGGGGAGGTTATGTAGAGTAGTGCAATTGGGGGGAGTTTTATGAGGGTGGATAGGAGAAGGCCGGTAGTGAGGGGGGCGCCTTGAAGCACTTCTGGAAATCAGAAGTGGAATGGTACTAGTCCTAATTTTATTGCAATTGCCGAGGTGAGAACTAGGCAGGATGTGGGGTTGGTTAGTTGGGTGATGTCTCATTGCCCTGTGCATCATGCGTTGGTTATGCTGGAGAATAGGACTAGGGCGGAGGCAGCTGCTTGGGTAAGGAAGTATTTAGTAGCAGCCTCAATAGCTCGTGGGTGATGGGATTTTGAGATTAGTGGAAGAATGGCGAGTGTGTTGATCTCGAGACCGGCTCAGGCTATGATTCAGTGGTTGCTTGAGATGGTGATGGTTGTTCCTAGGAGGAGGCTGATGATGAAGATTAGGCTTGCTTGGGGGTTCATTAGCAGGGGAAGGAGTTGAACCATCATTTTCGGGGTATGGGCCCGATAGCTTGTTTAGCTTACCCTACTAGAAAGTAATATAAAGGGAGTATGGAGGATTTTGATTCCTCTAGTGTAGGTTCGATTCCTGCTTTTCTAAGCGTTAGGAAATGAGAGGGCTGGTATACCTCCATGTTCACTTTATCATAGTGACCCTTAGGGTTCAGGCACATTTCCAGCGGGCTCTTAGGTAGGGAGGTAGGCCCGCGTAGCAGATTGGTATGCTGATGTGTCAGAGGCACAGGGCTAGTGTGAGCGGCAGGAAGTTTTTTCATAGCAGGTGTATTAGTTGGTCGTACCGAAATCGTGGGTAGGAGGCACGGATTCATAGGAACCCTGCTGACAGGAGTAGTACTTTTGTGGCTAAGATAACGGGGTACAGTTCTTGGGGAGGGTTGAGGAAGCTCGGGTTGAAGAACAGAATTGTGGTGAGCGTGTTTATGAGTATGATGTTGGCGTATTCAGCCAGGAAGAAAAGTGCGAATGGGCCTGCTGCGTATTCTACGTTGAATCCGGACACTAGTTCGGATTCTCCCTCTGTCAGGTCGAAGGGGGCACGGTTGGTTTCGGCGAGTGTGGAGACGTATCATATTATGGCGAGGGGCCAGCAGGAGAAGATGAGGTAAAGGGGCTCTTGTGTTACTGCCAGGGTGCTGAGAGTATAGTTGCCGCTGAGTAGGACGACGGAGAGGAGGATGATGGCCAGGGTGACTTCATAAGAGATTGTTTGGGCTACGGCTCGTAGTGCCCCAATTAGAGCATATTTGGAGTTGGAGGCTCAACCCGACCATAAGATGGAGTATACTGCCAGGCTTGATATAGCCAATAGGAAGAGCAGGCCTAGGTTGAGGTCTGCTAGGGAAAATGGCAGGGGTAGTGGGGTTCAGATTGAGATTGCCAGGAGTAGGGCTAGCATTGGAGTTGCAATAAATAGGATGGGGGAGGATGTTGATGGTCGAATTGGTTCTTTAATAAATAGTTTTACACCATCTGCTAGAGGCTGGAGAAGCCCGAAGGGGCCGACAATGTTTGGGCCTTTTCGGCCTTGTATGTAGCTTAGGATTTTGCGTTCTACCAGGGTTAGAAAGGCTACTGCGATTAAGATTGGGAGGGCGTAGGAGAGGGCTATGATGAAGTTAATTAGAAGGGGGTAGTTGGTCATTGGGGGTGGTTTGGGTAAGCTAGGGAGAGGATTTGAACCTCTGAGTTAAAGGACTTAAGCCTTTTGCATTTTCCGAGCTCTGCCACGCTAGCCGGTCCTTTTCTTGGACGTGATGTGGTGTGATAGCCTTTTGTAATTAAGTTGATTTCATTACTTAAGGCGAAGGCTTGCTTGTGGTATTGGCCTCACTTTTCCTATCCTTTCGTACTGGGAAGAGTTCGTCATAGATAGAAACCGACCTGGATTGCTCCGGTCTGAACTCAGATCACGTAGGACTGTTAATCGTTGAACAAACGAACCCTTAGTAGCGGCTGCACCACTAGGATGTCCTGATCCAACATCGAGGTCGTAAACCTCCTCGTCGATACGGACTCTCGGAGGAGATTGCGCTGTTATCCCTGGGGTAGCTTGGTCCATTGATCAATTATATTGGGTCTGGGTACTATTAGCACGTCGAGAGGTTGCTCTTAGTCTAGAGGTGTGGTCTAATTTTTGGAGGTTTTGTTTTGCTCCAAGGTCGCCCCAACCGAAAAACGCAGACCAGGGTGTTATGTGGCAGTGAACCCGGTAGGTGAATATGTGATTTAAGGTGGTTGCTGGTTTTGAAGTTCCACAGGGTCTTCTCGTCTTATGGGTTTATCCCTGCTTTTGTACAGGGAGATCAATTTCACCGATTGCCTGTAAGAGACAGTTAAGACCTCGTTTAGCCATTCATACTAGTCTCGATTTATGGGACAATTGATTGCGCTACCTTTGCACGGTTAGGATACCGCGGCCGTTGAACATAAGAGTCACCGGGCAGGCATCACCTTCAATACTTGTTTTGGGTTTGCTGAAGGCTATGTTTTTGGTAAACAGTCGGGCCTTGACGGGTTTGCCTAGTTCCTTTTACAGGTTTTAATCTTTCTTAGTGGACGCTCCTCTGTCGGGTTAACAAGATGCTTAATACTGTGCTTGTTTAATTTGTCGTACATTGGTTGTTTGTTAATAATGTATGGATGTAAGCTTGCGTCGTAGAGGGAGGACCCTGGTTACTCATTCTAGCATTAATTCTCCTATTTGGGTATAGGTTAGCCTGTTAATGGGGAGGGAGTCATAGGGTTCTTGTATTTTTGAGGTGTAGAGCTTTAACGCACTCTTTGTTGATGGCTGCTTGAGGGCCCACAATTCAGTTGGAAGGGGTTAATATTTATCCGCTCGAGGAGATTGTATTCTTTTTTAAAGGAGCTGTACCTCCTTTAAATAGCCCTTAATTCGCTTCATTAGGGTTTGTAAGGTTTCCTTGGAGAAGAATTAAGAGTGAACTTAGATTCGTTTCACAGGCAACCAGCTATCACCCAGCTCGGTTGGCTTTTCACCTCTACTAACGAGTCATCCCACTCTTTTGCCACAGAGACGGGTTCGCTCAATAATAGCTGCTCGTAAGTAGCTCGCTTGGGTTTCGGGGTGGCAAACTTAAATTCATTTTGCTTGGTTTTTCTTGCTAGACCATGATGCAAAAGGTACAAGGGTTGATCTTTGCTGTTTATAGCTTAGTTTTCATTTCTATTTCATCTTTCCCTTACGGTACGTGGTCTCTATCGCGCCAATGGTGTCTTTTCTATCGCCTATACTAGGACTGGTAAATGCTTTAGTTGGGAGGAAAAAAGTAGCTTTGTTATTCTAGGTCATGTCGTTTGGGCTAGAGTTTGGCATCAAGACGATCTGGTGTTAGCAGACATTTTTCAGGTGTAAGCTGAATGCTTTCGTTTAAGCTACGTCTTGGTGTTCTAAGTGCACCTTCCGGTACACTTACCTTGTTACGACTTACCTCATCTTTGGCTGGGTGGCTTATTAGTGTATGGGGGGGGGGGGGCGCCTGCGAGGAGGGTGACGGGCGGTATGTACGTGTCCCAGGGCCGGCTTAAAGAGGGCTCGATTGTCCCACTTTACTGCTAAATCCGCCTTCCAGGGGTTGTTTCACACCCCTTTGCCGTATGTTCTAGTTTAGAAAATGTAGCCCATTGCTACCATTCCATAGGCTATACCTTGACCTGTCTTATTAGCGTGGTGGGGCTGTTGCGCCCACTGTTGGGCTTTCAGTGGAGGTGGGCTGGCGACGGCGGTATGTAGGCTGTTTTGGCAAGGAATGGTCAGGTATATCGTGGATCATCGATTACAGAACAGGCTCCTCTAGGTGGGTTTGGGACACCGCCAAGTCCTTAGAGTTTTAAGCGTTGGTGCTCGTAGTTCTCGGGCGGATGCTTTAGTAGGTGTAAGCATCAAGATTTAGGGCCAGGCATAGTGGGGTATCTAATCCCAGTTTGGGCCCTGGCTTTCGTGGAGTTCAATTAATCGTTGTTCTAAGATCTTCTTTGATGTGGTGGTTTTATTGGCATCTTGGGCTTGCGACAGCTCAGCTGCTTTTTAATCTTAGCTACTTGGATAGCATGTGACCACTCTTTACGCCGTTATAATGTTAATTTGGGTCTCCTGTATGACCGCGGTGGCTGGCACAGGATTTACCAACCCTGGATTGCTATGGCTAAGTCAAGTTTACACTCATTGCTTAATATTAACTACTGCTGATTACCCGTGGGGGTGTGGCAATTGCAAGGCGTCTTGGGCTACGGTTGTGGTGAGCCTGATGCCCGCTCCTATCTACCTGATTAAGGTGTCCAGGGCATCTACACTGGAGCGCGGATACTTGCATGTATATACCTAGCAAAAACTAACAGTAAGGTTAGGACTAAGTCTTTTGTCCTTGGGTGTTTGTGGCAGCCATCTTGACATCTTCAGTGTCATGCTTTTTATAAGCTACAGGGAC